CGATTCGTGAGGATACATGGAAGTGTATTTATTTCCAAAGTAAGTACTAAAGTATCGTATCCTATTTCTTACATTATTATCAATTTTTGATCTTTCTTTTGCAAAAAAAGAAACCTTTTTATTCATTGTTGATAAAAGTAAATTTGGATTGACTCCTCTTGGAGTTCCTTTTCCCCATAGAGATATGGAATAGAAGGAACCATTTTTTGTGCTACTGTAATTTTGAAAATGAACGCGGAAATACCCATCAAAGGTAAGTAAATATACCCGAAACATATAAAATGCGGTTAATCCTGCTGTGAAATAAGCTATTACTGCGAAAATTGGTGAATACAACCAACTATCATTAAGAATGTCATCTTTGGACCAAAAACAAGCAAGAGGTGGAATACCACAAAGAGAAAGTGTACCCAATAAAAAAGTAGTTCTTGTAATTGGAACATATCTTGTTAAACCACCCATAAGAACCATATTCTGACTTTTATCTGGTGAATATCCAACAATAGGTTCCATTGAATGAATAATAGATCCGGATCCCAAAAACAATAAAGCTTTTGAATAGGCATGAGTGATCAAATGGAATAAAGCAGCTCGATAAGAACCTATACCTAGAGCTAACATAATATAACCCAATTGAGACATTGTGGAATAGGCTAAGCTTTTTTTAATGTCTCTTTGAGCAAGGGCCAAAGTAGCCCCTAATAATAGTGTTATTACACCTATTAAAGAAATGAAATTCATTATATAAGGTATGACTATGAAAAGAGGAAGAAGCCGAGCTACAAGAAAAATTCCTGCTGCTACCATAGTAGCAGCGTGTATAAGAGCCGAAATAGGAGTGGGTCCTTCCATAGCATCAGGTAACCATACGTGAAGGGGGAATTGTGCGGATTTAGCAACTGCACCGACGAATAATAAAGAAGCACACAAGGTAGCAAATAAAGAATTGACCCCATTATTTTGGATTAAGTTATTAGTTATTTCGAGCAAATACCGAAATTCTAAACTACCTGTTATCCAATAAAAACCTAAGATTCCTAACAATAAACCAAAATCCCCTACACGATTAGTTACAAAAGCTTTTTGACAAGCACTTGCTGCAATTGGTCGTGTGAACCAAAACCCTATTAATAAATAAGAACACATTCCCACAAGTTCCCAAAAAATATAAATTTGTATCAAATTTGAACTAGTAACTAATCCCAGCATAGAAGTATTAAAAAAACTCATATAAGCAAAAAATCTCAAATATCCTTGATCGTGATACATATACTTGTCACTATAAATAAGAACCATGATTCCAACAGTAGTAATTAGTATTGACATAATAGAAGTAAGTGGATCGATCAAGTATCCAAACTCTAAGGAAAAATCATTATTGATGGTCCAAGACCATAGATATTGATAGATAAAACTTCCATTTATTTGTTGAATAGACAGATTGGCTGAAAACACCATAGCTATACTTAAGAGTAAAACACTAGGAAAAGCCCACATGCGACGAATATTTTTTGTTGCTGTCGGAATAAGTAGAAGTCCAAATCCTATTGACATAGTAACTGGAAGTGGAAGAAAAGGTATTATCCACGCATATTGATATGTATGTTCCATAAGAAAAGAAACTCTTTTTTCTTATAATTACAAATTGTTCTCGATTCACCAATTCTTATCTTTTTTATCCTTTTAGAAAGGAACAATAATAAAAGAAAAAAAAAAAAGATATGAAAAAAAGTCAAATATTGAGATTCTTAATTATTCTGATTTTTTTTGTGATTAATAAACATATTTATTATACTATAATAGTATAATAAATATATTATATAGTATACTATATATAGTAAGGAAAAAGAGTTAGACCAAAAAAAGAGTACTTTTTTTATTCAAATATGGATCATAGTATCTATATTCGAATTAAAAAAAATACCTAGGTATTCTAGTTCATTTTGGGAAGGGAGTAATTACCTAACTTGTTGTGTAACTGATTGATTGGATTGAAACCCAATAAAAAAAACTTATGTTTATCAGAAATCTTATGATACTCCTTACTTTGAATTATGGACATAGCACTCTGGACTTAATCAATTTTTATTTTCCCTTATTTTCTTCCATTTTTTTTCCCTCATGTCATTTATATATGTGATGTGTGATGTGCGCGCATACGTATATGTGATATATATATATCACATATACATGTATATATAAATATATTTGTATTATATATATTTGTATGTTTATTATATATTTATATGTTAAAGTAAAAAAACAATGTATATTAAAAAGAGTATATTAAAAAAATTATCCACATACACGAAATAAGTATAGATAATAACTAAAAAGAATGATCTATTTTGAAGAATACATGTCTTTCACATACAACGATAAAAGGAGGAACCCCCCTTTTTGA